CTTTTTCAACTCGCTCAAAATGGAATCTCTTCCAAACATATCTGCCATGGGCCTTTACTTCCCAAGGGTACAGATATCTAAAGCCTCTATTTTTACAAATTTGTTCAGACCTATTGTGGAGACTAAAGAGCAAAAACAAGTTTGTATCCATTTTTATGGATAGTGTATCCATTTTTATTGATATTATTAGTGATATTAGTGAGGTAGCAGTTACAAAAGGGCGAATTAAACAGATTCAATTTTGTCTTACAAAATGGAAGAGGCAATATACTCTGATAAGGAAGATTCAGAGGAAGATAAGTAAGATTCAGAGGAAGATAAGTACGATTCAGAGGAAGTGTTGGCATAAGTTTGTTCTGTCCCATGGCCTGATTCCTCCAAAAAATAAGCCACCATTGAGATCGACACAGCTGAGATCGGAAAATCTTCGGGAGTTCCTCTCTGCAATCTTTTTCCTTCTTCTTGTGGCTGGAAGTCTCGTTGTGGTACATCTTTACGTTGTTTTCTCGAGCGCTAGTGAGTTACAGACAGAGTTCAAAACGGTCAAATCTTTGATAATGGAATCATCTATGCTTGAGATTGAGGTGGGAAAACTTCTGGATAGGTATCCTCTATCTGAATCGAATTCTTTCGGGTTGTTCAGGTTAACTAATCTCTTTCTAGGTGCTCTGCAAAAGATGTTCTTGCGTAATGCTGATGGAATACGATTTAATAAGAAGAAAAATTGGAAGAAAAAGCTCGTCGAGATCATCGATCTCATAAGTATGCCCTTCGATCCACTCGCTTTTTCGATAAATACGAGATATCTAAGTCATACAAGTAAAGAGATCTATTCAGTGCTAAGAAAAAGGAGCGGGTATTGGATTGATGAAACGATAGAAGACTGGGCCGCAAACAGTGATTGGGTTGAGGATGAAGAAAGAGAAGTCTTGATTCAGTTCTCCACCTTAACGCCAGAAAAAAGGATTGATCGAATTTTATGGAGTCTGACTCAGAGTGATCATTTCTCAAAGAATGACTTTGATTCTCCAATGATGGAACAACCGGGAGAAATTTACTTAGGAAACTTAATTGACCTTCATAACAAGGATCTACTAAATTATGAGTTCGATACATCCTCTTTAGCAGAAAGACGGCTATTCCTTGCTCATTATCAGACAATCACTTATGCACAAACCCCGTCTGGGGCTAATAGTGTTCATGTCCCATCTGATCTACAACCCTTTTCGCTCCGCTTAGCTGTAACCCCCTCTCGGGGTATTTTAGTGATAGGTTCTATAGGAATTGGACGATCCTATTTGGTCAAATACCTAACGAAAAACTCCTATCTTCCTTTCATTACGATATTTCTGGACAAGTTCCGGGATACAGTTTTTCGTTTTGCTGATGATGATGATGACAGTGATGCCAGTGATGATGAGATCGAGATTTTTATTGATGCTCGTGACCCTATTGAGGCTATTAATCAAGATATTCATGTTTTTGACGATATGGATATTGATTTTGATCCTAGTATCTATAGTTTTGAGGAGAGAGATGCTCATGACGATAAGATTAATATGGAGCTGGAACAGCTAACTAGGATGGATGCGCTAACTGAGGAGATGGACACGGTGTGGCGCGTAGCCCAATTTTATATCAGCCTTCAAATCGAATTAACAAAAGCAATCTCTCCTTGCATAATATGGATTCCAAACATTCATGAGCTGCATTTTAGGGATTCGGGTTCCTTCTCCCTCGAGCTATTAGTGAACCTTCTCTCCTGGGATTGTGAAAGATCTTCCACTGGAAATAGTCTTGTTATTGCTTCGACCCATTTTCCCCAATTCGTGGATCCCTCTCTAATAGCTCCGCATAGATTAGATACGTGCATTAAGGTACGAAGGCCTCTTATTCCACAACAACGAAAGCACTTTTTCACTCTTTCATATACTAGGGGATTTCGCTTGGAAAAAAAAGCGTTCCAGGCTAATGGATTCGCGGCCATAACCATGGGTTCCAATGCACAAGATCTTATAGCACTTACCAATGAGGCCCTATCGATTAGTATTTCACATGGGAAATCGATTATAGACGAAAATACAATTAGATTCGCTCGTCATAGACAAACTTGGGATTTGCGAGCCCATGTAATACCGGTTCAGAATTCTCGGCTCCTTTTCTATCAGATAGGAAGGGCTGTCGCACAAAATTTACTTCTAAATAATTGCCCCATAGATCCGATATCTATCTATTTGCAGAAGACATTCTGTAACGAAGGGGATTTTTATTTGTACAGCTCGTACGTCGAACTTGGAATGAGCACGAAGAAATTAACGATACTTCTTTATCTTTTGAATTGTTCTGCCGGATCGGTCGCTCAAGATCTTTGGTCTCCACCCGAACCAGAGGAAAACAATAGGATCGCTTATGGTAGACTCGTTGAGAATGATTTTGATCTAGTTCATGGCCTATTAGAAATAGAAGGCATTCTAGAGGGATTCTCACGGACAGATCTAGA